GGTAGGTAGAAAAATTACTAGATAGGATTGGACTTACTTCGCTTCGCTATCTAATAACTTTTTCTACCCTTCTTTCCTTTTCTTTGTATCAACGAAACCTTTGGATTGTCTTCAATTGGATGGGGGAATCCAATTGATAGCCTCGACTCGTATCCTAGCCCGTTTGAGAGCTAGCTTTGCTTCAACCAATTCTTTCGTACCCTCAGCTCTACTCAAGTTAGCTTCGGCTATTTCAAGTGCCTGTTGAGCTTCTTCTGGATCAATGTCACTACCCAGTTCTGCATCATTTCCTAAAATGATGATCTCATTATTAACTATTCTTGCAAAACCACTCCACAGAACCGCCGTTAACCATTGGTCGTTGAGTAGGCGTATTCTCAAAGGACCCATATCTATAGCTGTGTTAATGGGGGCGTGGTTTGGTAATACACCAATTTGCCCGCTATTAGTAGATAAAATGATTTCTTTCACTTCACAATCCCAAATAATTCGTTTAGGAGTCAGTACATAAAGATTTAATTTCATTTCTTCAATTTGTTCTCCTCTTCTAAGTTTATAGCTTTCGTGCTAGCTTCATCGATGTTCCCCACCAAATAAAAAGCCTGTTCGGGTAGGCCATCTAATTCTCCGGAAAGGATTAGTTGAAATCCCCTAATTGTTTCTGCAAGACTAACATACTTTCCTGGAGAACCAGTAAAAACTTCTGCCACAAAGAACGGTTGTGATAAGAACCGCTCAATTTTTCGTGCTCTTGCTACAGTTAAACGATCCTCTTCCGATAATTCATCCAACCCAAGAATTGCAATGATGTCCTGAAGTTCCTTGTAACGCTGTAAAGTTTCCTTAACTCTTTGCGCAGTTTCATAATGGTCCTTGCCAACGATCCGAGGCTGTAACATAGTTGAGGTTGAATCTAAAGGGTCTACTGCGGGATAAATACCCTTGGAAGCTAATCCTCTGGAAAGTACGGTAGTAGCGTCCAAATGTGCAAATGTTGTGGCAGGAGCAGGGTCGGTCAAATCGTCCGCAGGTACATAAACGGCTTGGATAGAAGTTATCGATCCCTTGTTGGTAGAAGTAATTCTTTCTTGTAAAGAACCCATTTCTGTACTAAGGGTAGGTTGATAACCCACTGCGGAGGGCATTCTCCCTAATAAGGCGGATACCTCCGATCCTGCTTGAACAAAACGAAAGATATTATCGATGAATAAAAGCACGTCTTGCTTATTAACATCTCGGAAATATTCTGCCATAGTTAGGGCAGTTAAACCGACTCTCATACGAGCTCCCGGCGGTTCATTCATTTGGCCATAGACTAGAGCTACCTTTGATTCCTCAATATTTTTTTCATTAATTACTCCGGATTCCTTCATTTCCATATAAAGATCATTTCCTTCACGAGTCCGTTCCCCTACTCCGCCAAATACAGATACGCCTCCATGAGCTTTAGCAATGTTATTGATTAATTCCATGATGAGTACTGTTTTACCTACTCCTGCCCCCCCAAATAGTCCGATTTTTCCTCCACGCCGATAAGGAGCTAAAAGATCGACCACCTTAATACCTGTTTCGAAGATAGATAATTTCGTATCTAACTCAATAAAGGCAGGCGCGGATCTATGAATAGGGAATGTTGCACTAGTATCTACAGGACCTAAATTGTCAATAGGCTCCCCAAGAACGTTAAAAATCCGTCCGAGAGTAGCTCCACCGACTGGAACACTAAGAGGAGCTCCTGTGTCAATCACTTCCATTCCTCTCATCAACCCGTCTGTAGCACTCATAGCTACAGCTCTAACTCGATTATTTCCTAATAATTGTTGTACCTCACAAGTCACATTAATTTGCTTATCGGCAGTGTCCCGACTCTTGACTATCAAAGCGTTATAAATATAAGGCAACTTGCCCGGGGGAAAAGTGATATCCAGCACGGGTCCAATAATTTGATCAATACGCCCCGCATTTTTTTCTTCAATTGTGGAAACCCCTGGACGCGAAGTAGTAGAATTGCTTCTCATAATTATCACATAATTCTAAAAAAAGGAATTTGTCGAAATTTTTCTTTTTTTTCTTGTTGAATAATGCCAAATCAAATAAAAAAATATATCCAAAAATCCAAAAGTTAAAAGGAAATTAATTAGTTAATTCAATAAAAAAGAAAAAGGGACTAGCACTTGATTTCGTTGCCTAAGCGAATCCCATTCACTCGTTTACTCATGGAATGAGTCCGGTGGAAAGTTCAATCAATCTTTTTTTTTCATGTACATTTTTCCTTTTCTCAAGGATCTTTGCCTCCTATACTTTCCTGTCTAGGACTTCGATATACAAAATATATACTACTGTGAAGCATAGATTGCTGTCAACAGAGAATTTTCTTAGTATTTAGGTATTTAGATTCAAAATAAGAAAGGGGCTTATTAAGATAAGAACTTCTAAAATTATAAAAAAAGAATTAAGGGATTAGTTTGGGTTGCGCTATATCTATCAAAGAGTATACAATAATGATGGATTTGGTGAATCAAATCTATGGTTTAATAATGAACCATGTTAACTTACCATAACAACAACTCAATCCCTATCGAATTCCTATAGTAGAATTCCTATAGGATAGAACGTACACAGGGTGTACGCATTATATATGAATGAAACATATTCATTAACTTAAGCATACTCCCCTTTTTATTTAATGAGTTGATATTAATTGAATATCTTTTTTTTTTTTTTTTAGATTTTTGCAAAATTTACGCTTAGTCCATATCGAGTAGACCCTGTCGTTGTGAGAATTCTTAATTCATGAGTTGTAGGGAGGGACTTATGTCACCACAAACAGAAACTAAAGCAGGTGTTGGATTTCAAGCTGGTGTTAAAGATTATAAATTGACTTACTACACCCCGGAATACGAAACCAAGGATACTGATATCTTGGCAGCATTCCGAGTAACTCCTCAGCCCGGGGTTCCGCCTGAAGAAGCAGGGGCTGCAGTAGCTGCGGAATCTTCTACTGGTACATGGACAACTGTTTGGACTGATGGACTTACCAGTCTTGATCGTTACAAAGGACGATGCTATCACATCGAACCCGTTCCTGGGGAAGACAGTCAATATATCTGTTATATAGCTTATCCATTAGATCTATTTGAAGAGGGTTCTGTTACTAACATGTTTACTTCCATTGTGGGTAACGTATTTGGTTTCAAAGCCCTACGCGCTCTACGTTTGGAGGATCTACGAATTCCTGCTGCTTATGCAAAAACTTTCCAAGGTCCGCCTCATGGTATCCAAGTTGAAAGGGATAAGTTGAACAAGTATGGTCGTCCGTTATTGGGATGTACAATTAAACCAAAATTGGGATTATCCGCAAAAAATTATGGTAGAGCATGCTATGAGTGTCTACGCGGTGGACTTGATTTTACCAAAGATGATGAAAACGTAAACTCACAACCATTTATGCGCTGGAGAGACCGTTTTGTCTTTTGTGCCGAAGCAATTTATAAAGCACAAGCTGAAACCGGCGAAATCAAGGGGCATTACTTGAATGCGACTGCAGGTACATGCGAAGAAATGATTAAGAGAGCTGTATTTGCGAGGGAATTAGGGGTTCCTATTGTAATGCATGACTACTTAACTGGAGGATTCACCGCAAATACTACTTTGTCTAATTATTGCCGCGACAACGGCCTACTTCTTCACATTCACCGAGCAATGCATGCAGTTATTGATAGACAGAAAAATCATGGTATCCATTTCCGTGTATTAGCTAAAGCATTGCGTATGTCTGGGGGAGATCATATCCACTCCGGTACAGTAGTAGGCAAATTAGAAGGGGAACGCGAAATGACTTTAGGTTTTGTTGATTTATTGCGCGATGATTATATTGAAAAAGATCGTTCTCGCGGTATCTTTTTCACGCAGGACTGGGTATCCATGCCAGGTGTTATACCTGTGGCTTCAGGGGGTATTCATGTTTGGCATATGCCAGCTCTGACGGAAATCTTTGGAGACGATTCCGTATTACAATTTGGTGGAGGAACTTTAGGACATCCTTGGGGGAATGCACCAGGTGCAGCAGCTAATCGGGTGGCTTTAGAAGCCTGTGTACAAGCTCGTAACGAAGGGCGTGATCTTGCTCGTGAAGGTAATGAAATTATCCGAGCAGCTTGCAAATGGAGTCCTGAACTAGCCGCAGCTTGTGAAGTATGGAAAGCAATCACATTCGATTTCAAACCGGTAGATACCATCGATTAAGGAGATAAAACTAGATATAAGGAAGGTCTAAATAAAAAAGAAGCGAAATAAGAAAAGTTACGAAATGCAGTAATTCTTCTTTATTCTTATAATTGATTGCAATTAAATTTGGCTCGATCTTTTAAAAGATCGAGCCAAATTTAAATATATCTTGATACGATCGTGAGACTTGACAAATCGAGATTCTTCTATTCTATATATCTAGAATATAGAAAGGTATAATACAATAAAGAAATACAAATCAAAATATAGTATTATCATACGATAATGGAATCAAATACGCAGTATTTACAGAAAAAGTCTTCGTTTATTGGGAAAGAATCAATATACTTTTAATGTCGAATCGGGATTCGCTAAGACAGAAATAAAGCATTGGGTCGAGCTCTTCTTTGGTGTTAAAGTAGTAGCTGTGAATAGTCATCGACTACCCGGAAAGGGTAGAAGAATGGGACCTATTCTGGGACATACAATGCATTACAGACGTATGATCATTACCCTTCAACCGGGTTATTCTATTCCACTTCTACCTTTAAAATTAAAGGGTATTCTGAAAGAGGTATTTCTTTCATTTTCACAATTGCTTTTTTTTAATCCAATTTCAAGATCGATTAGAAAGAGAGAAAGGCCATGAGAATGGAAAAATAAAAAAAAATTATCCATTCCATTCATTTTTTTTTTTTAGATAAAGAATACTTTTATAGAATACTAACTAAAGTTTTTTTTATCTAAAAAATATCTTTATTTTGCAAACTCAAAAATACAATAGTCAATATTCCTTATAATAGATATACTTAATTATATCATAAGAATCTTAAGATATATTTCGAATAGATAGAAATAGTAAATTGGAATTGAGACACCTATTCTATGACAGATTTAAACTTACCCTCTATTTTCGTGCCTTTAGTAGGCTTAGTATTTCCGGCAATTGCAATGGCTTCTTTATTTCTTTATGTGCAGAAAAATAAGATTGTCTAAAACCGACGGGGCAAAATTTGCTCAATGTATTTCCAGGATCATAATACAAATATTTTTTAGTGTAAGTAATATATTAATATGATAGGGTATGTAGCTCTTTCTACACACAAATGAAAAACGTCTATGGATACAGATATAGGCTACGAGCAAAAAAGCATACATATGCGTAGCTGAGTATAGCGAGTTTTTTTAAGTGGATCCAGAAATTTTTTTGAATAGAAAGTCAATGTATCTAACCAATTATTTCACAGGAGTACTAGCTGCTGAAGGCAATTTCAGAATCAAAAAAAGTAAAGTCAAAATCATTTAGCTTATTCTCTCAATTTCAATTAAGCGCTGCTGGATTTAGTATATCTAATATGAATTGGCGATCAGAACACATATGGATAGAACTTCTAAAAGGTTCTCGAAAAAGAGGTAATTTTTTCTGGGCCTGTATTCTTTTTCTAGGTTCATTAGGATTCTTATCGGTTGGGGCTTCCAGTTATCTTGGTAAGAATATGATATCCGTACTTCCATCTCAACAAATTCTTTTTTTTCCACAGGGGGTCGTGATGTCTTTCTACGGAATCGCGGGCTTATTCATTAGCTCCTATTTGTGGTGCACTATTTTGTGGAATGTAGGTAGTGGTTATGACCGATTTGATAGAAAAGAGGGAATAGTATCCATTTTTCGTTGGGGATTCCCTGGAATAAAACGTCGCATCTTCCTTCGATTCCTTGTGCGGGATATCCAATCAATTAGAATTCAGGTTAAAGAGGGTCTTTATCCTCGTCGTATCCTTTATATGGAAATACGTGGCCAGGGAGTCATTCCCTTGACTCGTACCGATGAAAAGTTTTTTACTCCACGAGAAATTGAACAAAAAGCTGCGGAATTGGCCTATTTCTTGCGCGTACCAATTGAATTATTTTGAGTACCAATTGCAATTTTTTGCATTTCAATTGTAAGGGTATTTTCTAGTATTTATCTAAAGGAAGGAACAACTGAGGATAAGAGAAAATTGCTTCTAATTTGTTTTGTTCAAGTGAGATATATGGCCTAATATTCTTCCCTTTTCATATGAAAGAGCTTTTTTTTATTCTATTTCTCTATTACACTCCATTTAGATCTAAGAAAGAACCCAATACAATGAAATTCCACTAGTATACAAAAAGACAAATAGATACAAACACAAGGTCTTAAACCTTGTTATAGAATTTTGGCTTCAAATAAAAAAAAAAAAAGAAATATCATATAGAGTCAGCGAATGAAGCGGATTCATTAACAACTCAATTTACAGTACAGATAAAAAATGAAAAAAAAGAAAGCATTGCCTTCTTTCCTATATCTTGTATTTAGCGTACTTTTGCCCTGGGGAGTCTCTTTCTCTTTTAACAAATGTCTGGAACTTTGGATTAAGAATTGGTGGAATACCAGGCAACCCGAAATTCTCTTAACGGATATTCAAGAGAAAAGGATTCTAGAAGGATTCATAGAATTAGAAGAGCTTTTTCTCTTGGACGAAATGATAAAAGAGAAACCGAAGACACATGTACAAAAACCTCCTATAGGAATACACAAGGAAATAATACAATTGGCCAAAATAGATAATGAGGACCATCTCCATATCATTTTGCATTTCTTAACAAATATAATCTGTTTGGCTATTCTAAGTGGTTCTTTTTTTCTGGGTAAAGAGGAACTTGTCATTTTGAATTCTTGGGTTCAGGAATTCTTCTATAACTTAAATGACTCAATAAAAGCTTTTTTTATTCTTTTAGTTACGGATTTTTTTGTTGGATTTCACTCCACCCGCGGTTGGGAACTACTAATTCGTTGGGTCTACAACGATCTTGGATGGGCTCCTAACGAGCTCATTTTCACTATTTTTGTTTGTAGTTTTCCTGTGATTCTAGACACGTGTTTGAAATTTTGGGTCTTTTTTTGTTTAAACCGTCTATCTCCTTCGCTTGTAGTCATTTATCATTCAATTAGTGAAGCATAATGGGCTTTCCTAATATTAATCAAATTAGCATTTTTCTTTCTTTAAAAAGAAATCCCTTTTCCTTTTTAGCTAAATTCTTTCTATTTCTACCTGCTCAAGGTATTCATCATTTCAGTACAACTGTTGCAGTAGAATGAAAACAGACTCGTGTATAGGAAACTAGATTAACTTAGCTACCTGTCTAATTTATTGTAGAAATTCCGGGATCCGCGATTGGACATGGAAAATAGAAATACTTTTTCTTGGTTAAAGGAACAGATGATTCGATCAATTTCTGTATCGATCATGA